ACGCTCTTCCGATCTTCTGCTCGAATTAAAATTCTTAGAGAAGTTCCTACTATTCCTGCTCATGCCCCAAAAATAAAATATAGAGTTCCAATATCTTTATGATTAGTTGAAAATAACCACTGTCGCGATTAAATGGCTGAATTATAGGCAGTAGACTGTAAATTTACTTATGAGAAGTAGAGAAGATCGGAAGATGCTCTTCCGATCTCCTGGATGTCCAAGTTCTGCTCGAATTAAAATTCTTAGAGAAGTTCCTACTATTCCTGCTCATGCCCCAAAAATAAAATATAGAGTTCCAATATCTTTATGATTAGTTGAAAATAACCACTGTCGCGATTAAATGGCTGAATTATAGGCAGTAGACTGTAAATTTACTTACGAGAAGTTTGACTTCTTCTTAATCAAAGCTTTATTAGCTTTATAGAATAGTCATTTAATGATATTAGACTGCAATTCTGAAGGAGTAATAGTATTACTAAGGCTTAAAAGGTATTTTCTTATATTTATAGCTTTGAAGGCTATTCCGACTGTCGCGATTAAATGGCTGAATTATAGGCAGTAGACTGTAAATTTACTTATGAGAAGTTTGATTTCTTTTTAATCAAAAGCTAATATAGCTTTATAGTCATTTGATGATATTAGACTGCAATTCTGAAGGAGTAAATAGTATTACTAAGGCTTAAAAGGTATTTTCTTATATTTATAGCTTTGAAGGCTATTAGTTTATTTAACTTAAAGCCTTATAGCATAAAATATATAATTCTGATTAAAAATAATATCCCTGAAGATGTAAAAGATATAATTAGATATATAATTATCTGGTGGGTATTGAATTTAATTGTATTTGTTCAATTTGGTTCATAGTAATTTAATATGAAAGCAGAGAAGCATAATCGAATATAGAAAAATAGTGTTACAAGAGTTAATGTTGTAATTATAATTATTAGTATTAACTGATTATTAATAGTTAGGGATTGAATAACTATTCATTTAGGGAGAAATCCCAAAAAGGGGGGTAATCCTCCTAGAGATAATAGGTTGGTAAATAAAATGAATTTTAGGGATTTAGAGTTAAAAAAATTGCTGAACAGTTGATTTATATGTAATATTTTAAATATGTTAAAAAATATAATAATATTAATTGATAGAATTGTATAAATTGAAAAGTAAATTAATCACATGCTTTCTCTAAAGTATATAGCAGTAATTATTCAACCTAGATGATTAATTGAAGAAAAAGCTATTAGTTTACGTAGAGATGTTTGGTTTAATCCTCCTAGGGATCCAACTATTACTGATATTACAATTGTCATAATTATTAATGACTTAATATTTAGATAAGATATTATCATTAAAGGGGCAATTTTTTGTCAAGTTATTAGTAGTAATGCATTTGTTCATGATAACCCCTCTATTACTCTAGGAAATCAAAAATGAAAGGGGGCTGACCCTCTTTTTATTAATAAAGAGGAGAATATTATTATTTCTGGTAATGAAGATATATCATTGTTAATTTGGATTTTTATTATATATAAAATGATTGCTAATAATAAAATTAATGATGCTAGAGCTTGGGTTAAAAAGTATTTTAAGGAGGATTCTCTTGATATTAAATTATTTGTGTTAGATATTAATGGAATAAATGCTAAGAGATTAATCTCTAGTCCTATTCAGGCAGCTAGTCATGAATTGGAAGAGATAGTAATTAATGTTCCTAGTATAACAATTAATAAGAATAGAATTTTTGAGGAATTTTTTAAAATTAAAAAGAAAAGGATTGATACCTTTATAGATGGGGTATGAGCCCAATAGCTTAATTAGCTTATCTTTATTAATTATATTTTGGTGTATGATGCACATAGATTTTTGATGTCTATAGAGACAGTTTAATTCTGTCAGATATAATGAATGTAAAATGTTTACATGATTTACCCTATCAAGGTAATCCTTTTATCAGGCAATTCACTATTATGAGTTATGCTGTTATATATATATATAATTACAATAAACTATTTAAGGATTTGTGTGGTATTTATTATTAATTAAATAATCTATTTTTGTATTAATTATAAGTTATTGTAATATATGATATAAATATTAATTGGTTGTTAATTTGTTATATTATAATGTAAAACTTTAATTTTAATATATATATTTACATTATCCTTATTATTAAAATATTCCATATATATTATTTATTTTATATTAAAGTTACTTTTAAATATAATTTTCATTTATATGTTAATTTAAAGAGATATGTATAATATATATATTAATATTAAAATTTTACATTTACTATATTAATCTATATTAACCCCTTTTATACAAATATAGCTATATATTTATTATTTTATCTTAAAATAATAAATATATAGCTATAATATAGTTTACTTTGGTATTAATATATATTATATATATGTAAATTAAATATTTACATTAATCTTTTAAAAAGATTAAAATAATTCTTTATTGTTTAATATAGATAATCTAATGTTTAGTTAATACTAAACATAAAAAAAAAAAAAAAAAAATTAACATTTACAATAATTGCTTTATTTTATTATTTATATACTATGTTATTATACATTATTAATATATATTAGTTATTTAATTTTTAGCAGATAAGAATAAGAATTGAGGAGTGAAAGCTGCCTAATGATGGAGTTTTATTATTATAAAATGTGTATTGGTTGAATTATAATTATCTACTTTGTATAGTTATTTATTTGGATTGTTGTTATTATTGTATTTATGTTATATAATATATTATTATTATGTAAGAAGTTTTATTTTGGCTTTTTAGTTTGTTTATAATTTGTTTATACATGTAAATTTTTGTGGGAATGTTATTTTACCTTAATGGTGAAATTATGATTATATTTACGTATTTGCAGTAATTAATATTATTTTTCTAGTGATTTAGGAAATAGTAATTTTATTTTAGCATTGGCTAAATTTGTGCCAGCAGCCGCGGTTATACAAAGGATGTTAATGAACTTTTTTGGTTTAAGTTAAATAGGTTAATTTATGATTAGAGATTTAATTTAAAAATTGTTCTTATAAGGTGAAATTTTTAGGTTGTTAATAGGTTGATCTCTTTATATTAATTAAGGCTTAAAAATCTTATTTATTAAACTAGGATTAGATACCCTATTATTATAAGATGTAAGTATGTTCACCTAAGTAGTATTAGTTATGGTCTTGAAACTTAAAAAATTTGGCGGTATTTTAGTCTATTCAGAGGAACCTGTTCTGTAATCGATAATCCACGTTGAATCTTACTTAATTTTGTCTTTCAATTTGTATACCGCCGTTATTGAATATTTTATTAGAATAATAATTTTCAATAGTTTTTATTAAATATAATATCAGGTCAAGGTGCAGTTTATGATTAAGTTAGTAATGGGTTACAATAAAATTTATGTTATTACGGATGATAAATTGAAATATTTATTTGAAGGTGGATTTGGTAGTAAAATTTTTAATTGTGTAAATTTGACTTTAGCTCTATAATATGTACACATCGCCCGTCGCTCTTATTACTAAGGTAAGATAAGTCGTAACATAGTAGATGTACTGGAAAGTGTATCTAGAAAACAATTTAAAGCTTATGAAGTAAAGTATTTCATTTACATTGAAAGGATTGTTGTGCAAATCAATATAAATTGATTATTATTTGTTTACTATTATAATAAGTGTTAATTATTTATTGGTTATTAGAATTAACTTTAAATTATTTATAGGTTTTAGTATTTTATGTAAAAATAATTGTTATTAGTTATAGTATATTAGTACTGTAAAGGAATATTGAAATAATTGTGATAAATTTATATTTTATAAGAAAATTTTATTTGTTGTACCTTGTGTATCAGGGTTTATTAAATATTTAATAATTATTTTATTTTTCTCGATTTTAAAGGAGTTAATTATACAATATAGTTATTGTTGAATAATTATTATTAATGTATAGTTGGAAATGATAAGTTATTCGTTTTTAAAGGTATCTAGTTTTTTAAGAAATAAATTTAATTTAGCTATTTTGAGTATAATTTTGAATTTAAAAATTATATATTTATTTTAGTTATATTTAGTGGGATGAGCTATTAAATAGATTGGTTAAAAGATATAGTTTTATTTATTAATTTTGTATGCTTAGGATTAGCAATCAATATTAATTTTGTTATAAATTATTTTTGTTATTTTATTATTTAATTTTATTTTTAACTGTTGTATTAAAAAATTTGTTTTAATTGTAATTATTAAGATATAATGATAGAATTAGTATATGGTTGTGTATATATAATTATTAAAGAGAATGTGTAAGGTATTTATAAATAACTAGGCAAATTGAGTATTCGCCTGTTTATCAAAAACATGTCCTTTAGAATTTGTATTTAAGGTCTGACCTGCCCGTTGATTTTATTAATAATTGAAAGGCCGCAGTATTTTGACTGTGCAAAGGTAGCATAATCATTAGTCTTTTAATTGAAGGCTGGAATGAATGGTTGGACGAAATACTAGCTGTTTCGTGAATATTAATATAGAATTTTATTTTTTAGTAAAAAAGCTAAAATTTTATTAAAAGACGAGAAGACCCTATAGATCTTTATAATTAGACATATTTAATTTTTTTAAGAATTTGTTTGGAATTAATTTGTTATATTATTTTGTTGGGGCGACATTAAGATTTAGTTAACTCTTAATATGTTAAGTAACATTGATTTATGATTTGTTGATCCTTTATTAGAGATTAATAAATTAAGTTACCTTAGGGATAACAGCGTAATTTTTCTGGAGAGTTCATATCGATAGAAAAGATTGCGACCTCGATGTTGGATTAAGAAATATGGCTAGGCGTAGCAGTTTAGTTGATAAGTCTGTTCGACTTTTATTTTCTTACATGATCTGAGTTCAAACCGGCGTAAGCCAGGTTGGTTTCTATCTTTAATTTGGTACAATATTTTAGTACGAAAGGACCAGATATTGGAAATATTTTTTGTTATTTGAATAAAATTAATATTTATACTATTTTGGCAGATTAATGCAATAAATTTAGAATTTATTTATGTAATACTTAAATTACAAATAGTACTTGTTGGTTGTTGAATTATTTATATCTATTGTAGGAGGTCTGGTTTTAATAATTTGTGTATTAGTTGGGGTGGCTTTTTTAACTTTATTAGAACGGAAGGTTTTGGGTTATATTCAAGTACGTAAAGGTCCTAATAAAGTAGGGTTGTTAGGAATTCCTCAACCTTTTTGTGATGCAATTAAGTTATTTACTAGGGAACAAACATATCCTTTACTTTCAAATTATATTTCTTATTATTTTTCCCCCGTATTTTCTTTGTTTTTATCTTTATTAGTATGAATATGTATACCGATGTTTGTTAAGTTATATTCATTTAATCTTGGGCTTTTATTTTTTTTATGTTGTACTAGCTTGGGAGTTTATACTGTTATAGTTGCTGGGTGATCCTCTAATTCTAATTATGCTTTATTAGGAGGTTTACGGGCTGTTGCTCAAACTATTTCTTACGAAGTTAGTTTGGCTATTATTTTATTATCTTTTGTTTTTTTAGTTGATGGATATAATATGAGATTATTTTTTGAATATCAGGTTTATTTATGATTTTTGGTGTTGATGTTTCCTTTAGCTTTGGTTTGATTTACTTCTTGTTTAGCTGAAACTAATCGTACTCCTTTTGATTTTGCTGAAGGTGAGTCGGAATTAGTGTCTGGATTTAATATTGAATACAGAAGAGGAGGATTCGCATTAATTTTTTTAGCTGAGTATGCTAGAATTTTATTTATAAGTATATTATTTAGAGTTATTTTTATAGGATGTAATGTTTATGAAATTAATTTTTATTTTAAATTGCTTTTTATTTCATTTTTGTTTATTTGAGTACGGGGCACTTTACCTCGTTTTCGATATGATAAACTTATATATTTAGCTTGAAAATGTTTTTTGCCTTTTTCTTTAAATTATCTATTGTTTTTTTTGAGTATTAGGGTGCTTTTGATTTCTTTTATATTGTTAATATATTTTAGTAAAGTTAATAGAAAATTTTTTTTCTATCTTATGTTTTCAAAACATATGCTTATTTCAAGCTCATTAACTATTCTAGTAAATTATCTCATCATTTAGTAATTAATGGGTTAATTAAATAATATAAAAAATATAAAACTGTTAAGATTTGTCCTGTGATAATATAGGGATCTTCTACTGGTCGAGCTCCAATTCATGTTAATAGAATTACGATTATGATTATTGATCAGAATAAAAATTGATTGATAGGATAGAATTGGATCCCTCGGAAGTTTCTTAAGTGATAAAATGGTAGAATTATTAAGATGGCAATGGATATAATTAGTGCAATTACTCCCCCTAATTTATTAGGGATGGATCGTAGAATAGCATAAGCAAATAGAAAGTATCATTCTGGTTGAATATGAATTGGGGTTACTAAGGGGTTAGCTGGGATGAAATTGTCTGGATCTCCTAGAAGATAGGGGTTTGATAATGTTAATATTGTTAATAGTATTATTATAATAATAAATCCTACAATATCCTTAAATGAAAAATAGGGGTGGAAAGGAATCTTATCTATATTAGAATTGATTCCTAAAGGATTATTTGAACCGGTCTGATGTAGGAATAATAGATGAATTATTGTTATAGCTGCTACAATGAAAGGTAAAATAAAGTGGAATGTGAAAAATCGGGTGAGAGTGGCATTATCAACTGCGAATCCTCCTCATACCCATTGAACTAAGTCTTGACCTAGATAGGGGATAGCTGATAATAAATTGGTAATTACTGTTGCGCCTCAAAAAGATATTTGTCCTCAAGGTAATACATAACCTATAAAAGCTGTTGCTATTACTAAAAATAGAATAATTACCCCTACAAGTCATGTAGGGGTGTATAAGAAAGATCCATAATATATTCCTCGACCAATGTGAAGATAAATACAAATGAAAAAGAATGATGCTCCATTTGCGTGTAGTGTTCGTAATAGTCATCCGTAATTAACGTCTCGACAGATATGAGTTACTCTGTTAAAAGCTATTATAATATCAGCTGTATAGTGTATAGCTAGGAATAATCCTGTAGCAATTTGAATAATTAGACATAGGCCTAGTAAAGAACCGAAATTTCACCATACTGAAATATTAATAGGTGCAGGTAAATCTACTAGGGCATTATTTATGATTTTTAGAACTGGGTGGTGAGATCGAATTGGTTTGTTCATTAGTTAA